GGTGTAAAAAAGGAAAGAGATCGAAAAGATCTTTTTCCTAAAGTTCTCTTTCGTCCACTTAATATCATACCTCTCCTCAACCAATATTCGATTTCTATCTCATTATTCAATAGTTCAAGTTCAATATTCAAATAAAAAAAGAATTAGAATATTCAATATGAATGCCTGTATTTAGGACGTGTGATTAAATATTAAATAAAAGAATTAAATATAAAAAAAAAAAAAAGCGAAGAATTCCCATTTCAGTTGTTTTATTCAACGATTGACCAAACGAAAATAGTAATACAATAAATAACAAATTGTATGAACTTAGATCAATCAAATAATAATATTTCTATGCAATTATTTGGACTAACCAATTTGTCCATTTAGATTGGATACATTGGAATAATGATAAAGAAAAAAAAGAATTTACACAAAAACCTAATTCATAAAAAATGGGTTGGTTTGGAGAGGGTAGGTATATGTAATTGAATGGCTATAAACTATAAATAAGTCAACTCTTGTAGATATTTCGATAATTGATTTTCGAATCCGATTGAATCTAAGATGAATGCTTGGTTTACGTTATGGAAGAAAGACACGTATATGTGATATTAGATATTGACTGATTCTATATGAACTAAAGAGATATTTTATTTGCCACCCGACTCCTATGAATTTTGGCAGGGATTCTAATAACAATAGAAGCCCTTCCCTTTCCGTCTCCTTGTGACTGTGAATTGACTAAATAAATAGATGAAATTCAGATCAGAAAAGGGTGGACGAAAATAAGAGTTCGGAACCAAGAAATGGAAGATCGAAAGTCGTCTGGATTCACAAAGACTCTGTGGATAGAAACAGAAACTAAAAAAAATAGCTTGAATTATGCACTAATACTATTACTTCATAATTTAACTCGAAGTTCTTAGTTACTTCGAAATGCTAGCGACGGAATTATTAAGTCATAATTCGTTGGTTGATTGTATCATTAACCATTTCTTTTTTTGGTACGAGGGAACTTATCATGAATCCACTGATTTCTGCCGCTTCCGTTATTGCTGCTGGGTTGGCTGTAGGGCTTGCTTCTATTGGGCCCGGAGTTGGGCAAGGGACTGCTGCGGGTCAAGCTGTAGAGGGTATCGCGAGACAGCCTGAGGCAGAGGGAAAAATACGAGGTACTCTATTGCTTAGTCTAGCTTTTATGGAAGCTTTAACAATTTATGGACTGGTTGTAGCATTAGCGCTTTTGTTTGCGAATCCTTTTGTTTAATATGAAAAATCCCTATTTTATTGCCTTGAACTAATTATTTCCTTTTTCTAATTCTATTAAGATTTGACTCCTACACTTACTTATTCGTTGACAAAATAACCTGTGGGAAGGTTTGATTTGTGGGTGAGAGATTAGTATACCCATTCCCTTTCATCCTTCCCCTTCGGAGTCCAGGGGAAACTAAGGATTGCCACAAGGGGGATAGTTCACATAAATCAAATACTTTTTTTAATTTAAAATAGGAAATAAATAAAAAAGAGGGGCGAAGTGATACAAAAAGAACTCTATTCGATTTTTTAGTCTATCTATTTAGTCTATAGGAGATCATATGAAAAATGTAACCGATTCTTTCGTTTCTTTGGGCTATTGGCCATCTGCCGGGAGTTTCGGGTTTAATACCGATATTTTTTCAACAAATCTAATAAATCTAAGTGTAGTGCTTGGTGTATTGATCTTTTTTGGAAAGGGAGTGTGTGCGGGTTGTTTATTTCAAGAATATGTTGGATCCACCCAGCTGTACCTTTTTCGTTATAACTAGAAAGGTGCACGATCTCACGAATGACTTCGGAATAAATTAAGAGATTATGGATAAGAACCATAGCATTTCGTGATTCATTGGTAATTTTTTTTTGATTCTCTATCAACCAATAATGTGTGGCCATTAATATGAATATGGTTAAAGCAAACTGTTTGAAGTCTAGACGCGGCGCGGTACTCTTTCACCCTCTATGTTAATATGGAGATGGTTCAAAATGAATATTTTATGGATAGAGAACACTCCTATTCATAAATCATAAAATGGTTTTGAACCGTTATTGTTATTGTAAAAATGGGTATTTCCCCCTTTTATCCAATGCTGAATCGACGACCTATGTAGAAGTAAGAAGAGTTTTTTGGATTTGAAGAAAAAAAAGAAACAACTTTGTTGACAATTACATATTTTTGTCAGAAGAGTCCTCTGAATATTTTGATTTGGCATTTGTTTATATATTTTTTTGCATATGAAAATATGAACAAACAAAGAAGAGAGGATAGGCTCATTACATTTATAAAAAGATATTATAATTTTTCTTAAGTAATTGAGTAGGAGAGCCAAATGAGTCGAAAGATTCATGTTTGGTTCGGGAAGGGATTATGGAAGCTTTGGAATAAATGTAAAGATAATCCACTTTCATTAAGCGATTTATTAGATAATCGAAAACGGAGAATCTTGAATACTATTAGAAACTCAGAAGAACTCCGTGGAGG